AGATATTCAATATTCTATTTCTTATTTCGAGGTCTAATTATATAAGATATATAATACATATATAATTAATGCCCCTTTTATGCTCCTTGGAAAGGTGACACGCAGCTCTTGGACTCAATCTCCTATCTCCCCGTGAATCGTATGTTTGAAACAGTGGGGACAGAATTTTCTCAATTCCAATTGACGAGACGTATTGTGTCGATTCTTTTGAGTAATATATCTGGAAATGCCTGGTGATTCTTTTTTTTTCTTTTTATTATTAGCACCATTTCGAACACAGCTCGTACATTCCAAAACAACCCTTACTCGGGCTTTTTTCGCCTTAGCCATAAACCTCCTTGTGGTTTTTTGATTCATCCAACTCCTCCCTCTTTCCGAACCAAAGCAAAGAAACGAAAAAAAGAAGTTCTTGCCTCGAAATGGAATTATGAAAGATTTCGTTGCAATCAATAGAGTCATATTAAATAATACGTAATACAAGGATTTATAACTCTCTTTCTGCAGTCCAACATCTCGTTTAAATATCCTATACAACAATTTCCCCTCAGGACGTTTTGGTTCACTCTTTCACTCTATTTCTATTATTAAGAAAAGGGGAATCGGAAGCCGAGTTCTCCTTGGACTGAGCCCACCCCTTACTTTCTCTTATCTTACCCTACCCCCGGCTCCCATTCTCTTCTATTTCTTTAATAAAGGAGTGGGAGGGGGATTAGTCACAGATCTTTGACTGTGGTTGTATCTCTAATCTTCTGCATCCCTTCCCATATCAATTAAAAAAAGGGGAATGTGAGCGCATCTGGAAAGAAACGATTAATCTCTATCAATAGACCTGCCAAAGCCCCGAACCATAGAGTGCTTAGTACCGGCGCCGCGGAGAGATACGTTTTTAGATCTCGCATTTCAAATCCTCCCTCTTCCTTATTATAAAACATAAAGATAATACATATATGATTGAATGTATAGAGTTAAGGACTGCTTTAATTTCGACGAAAATTCATAATTCAAATTGCAATGTACAATTATTTGGTAAATAAGATTGGGACTTTCCTAAAACGGAAAGCAAAGAGATGCCCCCTCCGCCTGAACGGAAGATTTTAAACAACTTTTCTTTATGACTCTTTAATGTAGATAAACCTTTCCTTTTTCTATAATTCTATATAATATAATTATTAGAATTAGAATAGAATTCTTATCTTATATCTTATATATTTATATATGTATATCATATATGTATATGTCTTATATGATACCGAGAAAAAAAAGAAACGGAAAGATCAATTGTCTATATTAATAGAGGAAATAAGGGTATGAAAAACAATAAAGGAATTTCACACTGTAGACCAATTGAAAGAAAGGGATGTAGCGCAGCTTGGTAGCGCGTTTGTTTTGGGTACAAAATGTCACGGGTTCAAATCCTGTCATCCCTAAATACTGCCCCCCTGAGCAGTAACGAGAGATCCGTTGAGGTCGATTCAAATTGGGCATACATAATTTAGAATTTTATGGTATAATATATGATAGATAGAAAAAAAGTATTCGGGTTACAAAAAGAAGGAATCTTGTCTTATCTATTTTGAAAAAAAAAAGCGCCCTTAGTTCAGTTCGGTAGAACGCGGGTCTCCAAAACCCGATGTCGTAGGTTCAAATCCTACAGAGCGCGATTTCATTCTTCGTGCATCACGTCAAAAAAATTTAGACCGAAATTTTTTGAAGAGGAATCTGAACTTGACCTCCCCTTTACCTCCCATGGATAAAAGAAAGGAGGAGGTCAGTCAAAAAAAGAAATGCTAATTAATCAAAGATCCGACTGATCGCCACGTCTGTATTGTAAATATGCAGTTACAAATAATCCAGCCAAAGTAATAGGAATTAGGCCCAAAACGATTCCAAATAGAAAAATTTCAATCATTTCCATTTCGTTGAAGAGGAAAAAAGAGAGGTAATATACATCTCGAAATATGAATCCATATTACCCATTAATCTCAACGATCAAAAATAATAATTTAGCTACAAACTCTGAATTTCAAATAAGTCGTATCTTGCTCAGACCAATAAAAAGAGCTGCGGTTATAGTTAAAGCCACTAGTAGAAAACCGAAATAACTAGTTATAGTAGACATGAAAGAACTAAATGAAATATGTTTTTTTCTACATATACATATGTTTAGAAAGCATTTTCTTAAGTTTCGTTTTGGAAAGAAAGATAGGAGGATAAGCCAAAATACCAATTGGAAGAATAAGTTCGATTGGTATTTTTTTATTCATTAATCATTCTAGTTGTTGCTAACAACAATAGACTAGAAAAGGTAGAAAAAGAAATCAATTAAGCATCTGCCCACCCATTCCGTACCGTAATTCCGAACCAAGAGATTTCATATTTATTTAATAACAACTCTTGAATAAACTTAAATAAACTTGCGTAAACTAATATTCAAATTGAATCAAAAATGGAATAAAAAAAGGATTACAAGAACCTCGATACATTATACATTACTGGAACC